AAGAAATAAATGAATTCCAAAGATCTTAGGCAAATCCAAAGAAGGTTTCCCTGTCCGTTCATCAGAAAAAATTTCTAGATCCCAATATACCCAATGCCAGATAGCTGCCAAAAAGCATAACCCAGAAAATACAATATGTGCCCCAGCTACACCTTCGTAACTCCAAATACCCGGACTCGTTACAGCCCCTCCTGTGATACTCCAACCGCTCCATGAATTGGTTATTCCTAAACGAGTCATGAAGGGTATAACGAACATACCCTGCCTCCACATTGGATCAAGAACAGGGTCAGAGGGATCAAAAACTGCTAATTCATACAGAGCCATCGAACCGGCCCAACCAGCAACCAGAGCTGTATGCATTATATGAACAGAAAGTAACCGGCCGGGATCATTCAATACAACGGTATGAACACGATACCAAGGCAAACCCATGGAAATACCCCTTTATCAACCATAAATAAACACTACGTAACTTTATTGCATTGGAAAACACTCTAGTATTACTATCCTATGGGCCTCCCCCGGTCGGTGAATTATTTCAGAGCAGGGGTTAATATTTGTTCTATTCTGTTGGTAATAAAACAATGGAACAATTCTATTCGTAGGAACAAAGAGAAGCAGATTTATTCTATACTCGATAAGTATCAATATGCAACGGGGACTAATACCATTTTCTATGAGAGAATGCGTACATATTTATTCATTGCCCTGTTCGTAATAATTGGACTTTATTCGTTCTGTTTTTCTTTATGACCTTTTCGAATCTAAAGCTAAAAGCCAATATTCTAAAGACAAAAAAATAATATTGTTACGTTTCCACATCAAAGTAAAATCGAATTCGCAGCTCTTTTCTCTTTCAATTAATGCCGGTTGGTGTTCCAAAAGTACCTTTCCGATGTCCCGGAGAAGAAAATGCATCTTGGGTTGACCTATAGTGCGACTTGTCAGATATATTGGGCCATATGGGATTTCCCCGCTCTCTCCCACAATCGAGATATCCTCCGTTTCGCCCAATAAAGATTGATTGAATCCTCAAAAGTTTGGAGCGTGAAGTCCAATTAGATCCATTTTTGGAGGATTCATATTACTATTATCAATTAGAATAATTTATGGTCGGACTAAAAAAAACTGAAGTATCCAGGCTCCGTTTAGAAAAACCCAAGATTATGCGTTCTATCAGAAATGATTCAACCAAGTTGATCGTAAACTGTTAATGAACAAACTCGATAGAAGTGAATTGAAAAAGCAGAAAGTCCTAACAAAAAGAAATGGTAATGCGGAAGTGCTTGTCCTATATGTGCAAATCAAAATTGGGTGAATCTTTACCCGGAGTACAGCATAAACCTAAAAAGATTAAAGACACCCACCCAGGAACAAGAGAATACCATCGCGTTAGGGTTGAATCTCGATGAAACAATACATCAATGAGAAGTTAATTCAATAAGTTTAGTGATTTTTTTGTTTTATTTATTTATGTATAATTTTTTATTTATGTATAGTAAAAAGAAAGTAAAAAGTCGTCTTTATTGAAGAAGACAAACCCTTTCGTTAGAAGTAAGAAAGAACCTAAAAGAAAGAGGACTGGAATCCATACATTGATTTTTTTTGTTTTCACAATTTTTTTGAACCGTATGCATCAAAAGACGCGTGTACGGTTCCTACGGGCTACAATTGTACCCTAATCAATCGACTTTATCGACAAAGAGTACTTTTTTTAGTACAAGAGGTTGAGGACGAGATCTCAAATCAAATTGTCGGTCTTATGGTATATCTCGCTATTGAAAATCCGACCAGGGATCAGCATTTGCTTATAAACTCTCCCGGCGGTTTTATAATACCTGGACTAGCTATTTTTGATGCTATGCAATTTGTACCAGCAGCTGTCCATACACTTGGCATCGGGATAGCCGCTTCAATGGCATCTTTTATCTTGTGCGGAGGAGAAGTTACCAAACGTATAGCATTCCCTCACGCTTGGCGCCAATGATTTAAGAGAAAAAAGAAGACTATGCCTTCGCCCTAGGAAATAGGAATATATATTAAGTAAAAATAGCATGGCACTTCGAATTCGATATGATAATGATAAAATTTTGCATTGTTTTTTCAAAACATTAGATTATGTATCGAGAGAGTAGTATGGGAGAAAGGGTATTTCCGATTTTCTCTTATTTATCGCGAGCCCAGTTCAGCGTCACAAACCTTTTTTGTTCACACCGAAAGGCTCTTAAAAATATTTCTATTATGTTATGCAGTTATGCAAGGAGTGCGAAAAAAAAACAGGATTTTTTCTTTGATTGGCTGAAAAAGAAACTTTGGGATTGCTGAATCACAAACAAAAACAAAATGAATATATTAATAATTAAGTAATTAATATTAATATAAGGCAACGGAGCCATCATAGTAGTTTTTAACTATGCTATGCCAAAAGGAAGGGTGGCCATTTGATCATTTAGACCGCCAGGGTCTGGTATATTTTACTTTTCCCTTTCTTGGAGGGTAAGGGTCAATTTTATTGTAAAGCCGTATGCATATGCAATGCATCAAAGATGCCCGTACGGTTGTTCAATTCTATCCTTTTTCCTATTATATTAGTCTTTATCTTTCTTTTCTCTTCGTTTTATCATGCGAGATAGAAGAACTTTTTATTATGTTATATCATCAGGGTAATGCTGCATCAACCTGGTAGTAAGTTGCCATTGAACAATTTTTTGCTCGAAGCGGAAGAACTACACACCCTGCGTAACAACCTCGCAGAGGTTTATGTAGAAAGAACGAAGCAACCCTTACGGGTTATAATAGAAGACCTAAACAGAGATTCTTTTATGTCAGCAACAGAAGCAAAAGCTTATGGAATTGTTGATCTTATAGCAGGTGAGGATGTTGTAATAAATATTCTAACAGGTGATGATTTTGGAACAAGTGATCATCGTATAACAAGTCGTCGTCTTCTAGAAGGTGATTATCCTGTAGCAGGTGGTGATCTTGTAGCAGGTGACTGAAAATAAGCCGGAATGCATAATTTGAGATTTTATCTATGATTTTACTATTCTAATAACTGGAAGTAATTCAGAATTCTCCGGTTTGGACCAGATCAATCTAAACCAGCCCATTATGTATACAATTCAGCATGCCAACTATTAAACAACTTATTAGAAATACAAGACAGCCAATCAGAAATCGCACGAAATCCCCCGCTCTTCGGGGATGCCCTCAACGTCGAGGAACATGTACTCGGGTGTATGTGCGACTCGTTTAGATCATACCATGAGCTGGTACAAAAGCAACAAAAAACTTTCCAGTATCAATGATCAGTACCGGGGAATAGTATATAGAATGTAAGAAGGGACTCCATTCACTATATATATATAAAAAAAAATAAAAAAAAAGAATAATCAAAGCTATCACATTCCTACATTGTGGATAAATTTTATGGGTTCTGTTGGTGCAAATCTCAATTTAAGATGAGAAGCAATTCTCCATTGGTAGCAAATGGTTAGCCATTAAGCGGAGGAAATCTTTTTTTTATTTACTTTCTTATTTCTTATTTACTCTTATTTCTTATTTACTTATTTAAATATTTAAATTTACTTATTTAATTTAACTTAAAAAATTTACTTTTAACTTTTCAATTTTAAATAAAAAATAAAGTAAATAAAGAAAGGCATAAAGATTAAGCTCCTACTCTGGCAAAAACGGACTAAAAGGGTCAGCTACCCAGCTAACTTTCATAATTAAATACCGTTACTGTATAGGTAGATCTCATTGTGAAAGGCCTATTGCTGGATAATTCATGGGTAGAGCCAAAAAGGGTGAACTATACAAGTTACCAATAACGTTGATTAAATGAAGTAAAGGCTCCGGTGTATAGAGAAGACCTCACCGTTTAGGAAGTCACCATAGAAACGAAGGAACCCGCTATTTCTTTATCTATTTTTTTTCTATTTTTCACACCCATAACACAATATAATTTCTTATTTCGCATTGAAATGCCTAAAAAAAAAAGAAAAAATCGCGGTCAGGAAGGTTATAGTAGCCAAAGCCCTTGGAATTTTTATTTTATACATTGGAAAAATCCGTTTTGTTCTTAATAGATTAGGAAAGGGGAAAAGAATAACTCAAAGAAAAGAAAAAAATTAGTTATTCGGTGGAAGTTTCATCTATTCAATGACTAGAATTAGACGGGGATATATAGCTCGTAGACGTAGAACAAAAATGCGTTTATTTGCATTAAGCTTTCGAGGGGCCCATTCAAGACTTACTCGAACTATTACTCAACAGAAAATAAGAGCTTTGTTTTCGGCTGATCGAGATCGGGGCAGTCAAAAGAGAAATTTTCGTCGTTTGTGGATCACTCGGATAAACGCAGTAATTCGCGAAAAGGGGGTATCCCATAGTTATAGTAGATTAATACACGATCTGTACAAGGGACGGTTGCTTCTTAATCGTAAAATACTTGCACAAATAGCTATATTAAATAGAGATTGTCTTTATATTATTTCCAATGAGATAATAAAAGAAGTAGGTTATAAAAAGTCCGTCGGAATAATTTAAACGAAGTTTCCCGGAGAATGAACTCCGGGAAGGTAGAGTAGAAATTACTGGGATAAAATATGCTAAAATAGTCAAAACGAATGAACACACTCAGTAGAAAAAGCTTTCTCCAATTCTTTTTTTTTGTTTTTCTTACGACCCGATAATCTAATCAGGATTCTCGGAAAAATACCAATCTGCCTTTGAGTTTGGATTAAAATTCTGATTCCATTAAAATTATGATTCCAAAGTAAGCCTAGTTATTTCTGGTTCTGGTTCTGGTCTTGGTTTTGGTTCTAAGACGAGTAGTTCTAGGGATCGACCCCTTTCTTTCAACCTTTTTATTATTACGAAAGGGTAACAAAGATAAAATACGAGCTTGTTTTATAGCAATAGTAATTAATCGGTGTTGTTTCAAGGTCAATCTATTCACTCGTCTAGATAATATTTTCCCTTGTTCACTAATAAATCGACTAATTAAACTTATATTTATATAATCAATCCGATCGCCCGATTGAATCGGGGGCAAACGTCTACGAAAAGATCGCTTGGATTTAAGAATAAGAGGAGGTCGTTTGGATTTATCCATAGTTTGTTTTAGTTTATTCCTTATCTTTATTTCGAAAACCCTATTTCTTAATTCTAATTTTGAAAGTCACGGATATAGGATTTGTTTATTTTGTATTTAAATATGTTATATATAATGTTATTTTTTACCCTTCCTTTGAAATTTGAAAGGGTAACATAGAGTTCGCCCTATTTCTTTATCTCTCCATGAATTGTATATTTGTAACAATGCGGACAGAATTTTCTCAATTCTAATCGATTAGGTGTATTGTGATGGTTCTTTTGAGTAATGTATCTGGAAATGCCTCTTGATACCCCATTAACCCCGTTTCGGACACAACTGGTACATTCCAAAATCACCGTTACTCGGACATCTTTACCCTTGGCCATGAACCTCCTTTGGATTTTTTATTTATTCAACTCTTCTACAACACGAAGAAGAAAGGGAGGAAAACAAATAGAAATTACTAACTTGAAATCTAATTCTAAAAGAACGATCAAAGTACATACTAAATTAAATACTAAATTAAAGTCATAGTAAATAAATAAAAAAAAAAAAATAAAAAATAATAAGTAATACAAAACTAATAAGTAATACAAAGAGTTAGAAACTCTATTTAAAATCGAAATACAGTATTTCATTTCTCATTTAAATATCTTGTATAATACTCTTTCCTTAGACCCACATTTTATCTTCTACTCCCCCATCCCTCTATTATTTATTATTAATATTCATTTTTTTTATTGAACTCGAGCCTCGCCTATGTTGAATCCACTCTTACTTTTTCCCTTTCCTCCCTTATTTTAAAAATAGAAAAAAGGGAAAAAAGAGAAAAGAGTAGAGGGGGTTTAGTCACAGATATTTTATTCTATCTTTAACCTTCTTCATTCCTTCCCATCTCAATAACTAAAATGAAAAAAAGGGGAATGTCAACGCATCCGGAAAAAAACGATTAATCTCTATCAATAGACCTGCTAAAGCCCCGAACCATAGCGTACTTAGTACTGGTGCCACAGAAAGATATGTTTTTAAATCTCGCATCGAAAACCCTCCTTTTTTATTGTAATACAAAAATCGGTAGTTAAGGACCACTTATAGTTGTACACGTAATCCATAAGATTCCTCTAATATTAATATATTAAATTAATATATTAAATTTTGTACAATGGTGCAGTAAAAGTAAATAGGATTTTTTCTTTTCTTAAAACAGAAAAAAATTACCGAGCATTTGCGAAAAATACTCATTTCTTTTTTTATATGTATACAAGTTTTATATGTATACAAGTCTTTTACTATTATTATATTATTATATGTTAATATATGTTTATTATATGATATGATATGTTATAAAATGATATGATATGTTATAAATGAGACAAAAAAAAAGATGAACTGGGCAAAAAATTGTGTATATCAACGGAGGAAATAACGATGTGGAAAACAAGACAGGAATTCTCTACAATGACACTATAGAGCAATAGAAGGGATGTGGCGCAGCTTGGTAGCGCGTTTGTTTTGGGTACAAAATGTCACGGGTTCAAATCCTGTCATCCCTACCTATTACTGCTACTTTGAGCAGTAACGAGGGATCGTCTGAGATCGATTTAAATTTAAATTGGGCATAGTATTTCAATAATACTATGCATCCAAAATAAATGGGGTAATCCTTTTCTTTACAGTCTTATCTATTCATATAAGATACAGTCTTATCTATTCATATAAGAAAATATAAGAAAGCGCTCTTAGTTCAGTGCGGTAGAACGTGGGTCTCCAAAACCCAATGTCGTAGGTTCAAATCCTACAGAGCGTGATTTTTTTATTCTTAGATCAAATTAGACTGAAATGGATTCAGTAACTTTTGCACAGCAATAGGAATTTGCCCTCCTGTGGATTAAATAAAAAAAGGAGGAGGTTGATAAAACAAAGAGATGTTAATCAAAGGTCCAACTGATCACCACGTCTGTATTGTAAGTATGCAGTTACAAATAACCCAGCCAAAGTAATAGGAATTAGACCTAAGACGATTCCAAATAGAAAAACTTCAATCATTTCAATTTGTTTGAAAGAAAAAAAAGAGGTAATATCTATACCTATATACTAATCCGAATTGGCATGAATCTCAATGACCAAGAATTGACAATTGACGCTGTAAGTAACTATAGAATAGTTGGAATCTCACGGAAAGATTTATTATTCATTTCAAATATGAATTTTAAATAAGTCGTATCTTGCTTAAACCAATAAACAGAGCGGAGGTTATAGTTAAAGCCGCTAATAGAAAACCAAAATAACTAGTTATTGTAAGCATAAAGGATCTAAATGAAATATCTTTTTTTCTACATATGTTTATAAAGCACTTACCTAAGTTTCCATTTTTTCAAAATAAGAGGATACGCAAA